CTACGAGCTTGACGCACCTAAGCTCAGTCTTTCTCCCTGCTATCCTTCCCCGGCACACAAACTTAATGAGTTAAGTCTAAGGATCACAACTAAATGCAGAGAGATAGATAAGACCCTCCCCTCGCTCTTCAACAATTCTGTGTAAGTCAAGCTTCTCGATCCTCCTCCTCCTGCTGAGCCAATGAGCTCCAATCAGGCATGAAAGCACGAATTCAAGAATTCAACCACGAGGGATGCCAAGCAGCTCTGATTCTCCTCCTAGCGGGGGCTACTCACTCATTGTAGTCGTTAACCTCCTCAACGGGCCAATAGACAGAAAGTTAATGCTTCTACCCGACCGTCAGAGTCTCACTTCGTTCATAAAGAGCTTAGCAAACATCTAAGACATAACTGGTAGAGAACTAACTAGGAGAGCAAAGAGATCCACTCATGCATAGCTTCGACTAAGAATAATACAAGGGAGTCTTCTTCTTCGAAGTCGCCCTAGGTTCCGATCCACCATCGGTGAGACCCCTCTTGCTTAAGTACTGGTTCCCTTCACTAAAAGAAAGAACTCGTTGAGACTTGGTCCATTGTTAGGAGAACCTCGTCTCTCCCTCTCTCACCTCAAGGTATGGTTTGGGCCCTGTGGTGGTGCAGAACTAACTCGATAAGATCAATAAGATTCAAGATCCATTGAATCCTCCTAGACTACCGACCTTTATTAGCCAACCTCTTCGATTGATCAAGTTGAGACAAGCAAGCAAACTGGGGGTTAGACACGAGGGACTTCAGAAGACTACACCTAAGCTGAAACTGGCACCTGAGAAATTCCAACTCCTGCTGACATATTTATTTACCCGACGGGTAATAGGGAGAAGGACTTCGACTGAGACTCTTGAAACATCAAGTGCGCTTTCGTCCCCAGAAGGGGCACCCCTTTAATATTTTATTCTTTTATTTCTATGTGTAGGTGTTTTCATCTCTCGTTGGACGATTCCAAACTCTTTGCTTAGCTAAAAGATGTTAAACACTATTGCATCCAAGGTCATTCGCTGCTTGGGCCAGTCTTTCCAACTCTAGAATTAATACCACATACCGGAGGTGCCCCATCTTGACCTGCGGCTAGCATCTCAAGGTCCATTTTTTTTGGGAATTAGTTTGTCGGCAACCCCACTTGCCCAAAAGCGGATTCTTAAGATTTTTAACTCCTAGTACGCCCGCCATAGCATCTTGGAAAGAACAATTGCACTGTCGAAGTGGTAATCGCAGGCTCTAACATCCGAAGCCAGAGTCGTTGCTGAGCTAGAAGCCACATCCATATTCACGTCCGAGCCCTATAAAATAAAGTAGTAAGGGGCCCGATTCTAGATCCGAAGCAGCAGCAGCCACCGAAGAAGGAGCAGCTTATGACTTTGAAGCAGTAGGATATGCCTTTTCTTTCCATTATGTACTTCGGGAGCTAGGAGTGGGGAGGAATCCCAGTAGTGGAACTTAATCAATTGACATCGGGGATGGAAGAGAACCCGACTCTTATCAGATTCTGCTTTCCCTTATATTATAGTTCAAACTCGCTTAAGAGCTCTTTAAGAAAATATGCTAAAAATAAGCTATGCTAAGTAAGTTGATGGACAGAGACAGAGGTCGACTTTAATCATATGCCTGCTCGTTGCGGAACTCTTTCTTAACCTGAGTAATACCTACGTTTCGGATACGCCTAACCCAACCACATGAATAAACTAGGGCACAGGAACCCAACAATTGGTTGATCGCTCTCCCCCTTTTGCGAGGTTTATAGAAAAAAAGAACCCTTCCACTTATCTATTTCCAAATCAATGCTTACGATTTGAATAGCCGAACCTTCCATTCCAAAGAAAAGAGTAGATAGGTGCGGATAAGGCAGATAGGGAAAGGGCTTATATAAGAAGCCTGTTGTTTGGCCTGGCTCTTCTAGTAGTACTAATGGGCGCACTTTAGAACAAGATCAAAGTAGGCTTCCCTCATTTCTATCTAATTAATACGGAATGCCCCTTAGGAAAGACTTTATTCAATAAAAAGAACCGCCTTTCTTTTTATTTCGTATACCAACCTCCGGGGATTGATTGGTGGAGCATCCCCTTTTAGGTCTTTCCAGATTCAGGATCTCGTTTTGAAGCATAGAGAAAATGAGCATGGAGAAGAGGAGCCCGCCCCTCATCCGGTTTGTGGCGTTCTCTCCTGGTCTCGGCCAGCCGACCGGAAGAGCGTTTACCTCCGGCGACCACTTCCGGAAACTCAGTTTCACGTCCCCTAAAGCCAGAGAACAAAGTTTTTCACCAGCTCTAGAATGAAGCCCAACGAGCACTCCACTGTTATGTCCCACCGGGATCCAAAATTACCAGATTGGTTTAGACCCTCCTTCTCCAGCAAGCCTTTAACCGATTCCCACAGAGTGGCACCGAGCTGCCCTCCGACTTACACCAGATCGCAGAGGACCAGACCCCAAGCGCTCCTATATGGGAGCCACCGTAGAAAGTTTTGATGGAGTTTGACCCAAACCCAAGCTTCTCATCGATTTCACCTCCCACAGCGGTGAATAGCTCTGTCGGAGCAAGAGCATTAACTCCAAGGGTCTCCGCCCTACAAACAAAAGTGGAGTGTCTCAGGTCTTTAGAGGTGGGGCTTTAGAAGGGATGGTGGGGTCCCTTAAAGGGTCAGGCAACAAGGAAGAGGCCGAACCAGATACTTCCCCATTTCCAATGACACTGTGCAGAGCCCTAGCCAGAGCTAGCCAGCCGGCTCCGTTAAAGCCCCTAGGGATTACTAAAACCATAACTATACGGAGAATAAATATTCAGTCATTACAAGATACAAGCCTTTAACATTCTTCTTGAGATCTATAATTCTAGTCCTGCCTGCTACTACGGATTTCCTCCAAAATGGATTCTCCACATTGTGTTCTGCCGCCAGAAAAAGGCTCTCTGCCAACCAAGCTCCAGCCTCCATTGCATTGGAAGATACATTTTTTGCTGAAATCTTCTACCCACCTCGATTAGCAACAGCCATACAGTCCTCCCTTTCCGAACATGCTCCATCTCGAATGGCCTCAATCACAATAGATACAGCCATGGTTAAACAAGAATAAACACACCAGAGCAGAAGATATTTGAAGAACAGGATACATCTAACTAAAACAGAGCACAGCCATCCTAAGCCATCAGTAAACCCATCGAAACAGATCTATGAAACCTGTGTGAAAAACACAGAACAGACCCCTGCCGGAGGTCATGGCTTGCCGGACACTATGTGGAAACTTCTTGCTTTTTGTTGGGTAATTTGGAAAGAGAGGAATTGGCAGATTTTTCAATAAAAGGAGTCGCTAGAATCACTCAAACATAGTATGTCAATTTCATTTTGAATAGCTCTCAAACTTACAAACTCACAAAAATAAAAAAGATTGTCAAGTTTTAAGCTAAAAAAGAAAGATTCCTAAACACATCTTGTATTCCAATTGTTCAAAAATAGCAAAAAGGTAAAAAAAACACATATTTATAAAAAACCAATCACTCCACACGTGGCCTTTTGCCACGTGCAACCTTTTGACGCCTTTGTTCTCGAGTTGAAGTGGACGATTCCTTGACTCCGGTCTCGGGACTTCACTTCCCAAGTCACTGAGTCTTTGATAAAGTTGTAAACAAAAGGAGTATACCCTATTATATTGATTTCCAAAGGCTTATAGTTAGTAAGACAGGTGTCAGTATAAAATCCTTATCCTTAATCAGTAGTGGACTACTAGTTAACGCACTACTAAAGCAGAGTAGCCAGCATGCGCACATCATGATTTGCCAGAGGAGCTCAGAGCTCAGCGAATGGAAGAAGCAGGCAGGGATAGATAGCATTTTGTAGGGAAAAGTGGTTTGTTGGACTTGTTCCCAGGTGAGATCAAAGATCTTTCGTTGATTTCCTACTAAAGAAACAGGGCTTCTATCAGGAGTTTTGTTTGTCGATCGATGTGAAAGGGTCGAAAACCCTCGCTTTATGCTTGAGAAACTCCCGGCGATCTGCTTTATGAATTGAAGGGTGGAACCAAGGAAGACAACTGAATACCGGGAATTCAAAGAGAAGGATCTCCAGAGGTAAATATCCGGCATTGAGCCCGCCTATCATAAGTATGAGTTGGGAGAGCGAGATAGAGACAAATACCCAATGGACGGTGAAAAAGCTTTCCTGCACGCGGGAACCTTCCTTCTGTCTTGCAGCCTTGATGCTCAGTTCTGTTCTCCCGCACACCCGCTCTTGCAAGGCTAGCCGGGGGGGAGGTGCTTTTTTCGGGTTTGGTTTGGACTGACGTTCCAGTTGTGACATCAACAAGTGGTTTGGCAAGGAAGGGAAGGGTGTGGAGCTGGTTTAGTGGCCTGAAAGAGCCGGGCCAACTAGCATGCCCAGGCGGCTATGTCAAGGTGTAGTTAGAGCCCGTGTAGGCATAGGGTGGGTAAGCAATCCCAATCGCAATCGCTCACTTTCCAGATAGGAGTAATAATCTGATACATTGGTGGAACCAACAAGATACAGTGGATCTATCTCTCATTTAATAACAGTAATGTCGTAATGTCTTCTTCTGCACCTGCTATATCAATTGTACATGGAAACAACATAATCGTTCTCACGTAGCGATCGTATCTTCTTAGCAGTCCTACGGAAAGCTGGATCGATCGAATCCCGCCCCAACGGGAGCAGCGGAATCAATTGACTAAGCTATTTCGGTAGCTGGTGGGGACTCATCGCTAACAATGAAAGCCAACTGCATCTAATGAGTTCTCCGACGGGTAGTTCGCAGATGAGAGCTTCTCCGGGCGGTGGGCAACAAGCTCAGGCAGTTCCAAAGTCCAAAGGCAAGTGATTTCACTGCTTTGACGAGTTTTGTTGTTATTAGATAGGAGAAGCATCATCCGAATCATCAACAAAAGCATCATTTGCGGATACAAAGTAAGCAGAAACAGAAGAAAAACCGGAAGAGGGCAGAAACAGCAGACGAAGATGATACCGCAGCATCAACGGATTTGATACGCATAAGTGCTTTCAAAGGTGGTTGTTGGTGTGGCATCATCTCACTCATCGCTAAAAGTGTAAAAGTCAACAGCTTCAAAAATCACACCTTCTGAGTTCGGGGAGACCAGTGAAGAGCGAGAAGAGAACTCAAAACAAAGGCGTAAAGCAACTCGTCTCTAATAGAGCATGTTGTTCGGAGTCAAGATCAAGAAGGGCAATGCATTCGGATGCTTCATTTAGGAGGAATTCCAGTACATCATGGCGTGGATAACAATAAACATAACCAAATGCAAATGGAATTGAATTGAAATGAATGAGATTTTGGAGAGGAGAGGAAGAAGGACATCAATGAAAATATTTCACTTTGTTAAGATAGGTATCTCAGAGCTCATCATCCGTACCCTCACTTACACTTACTCAGTCAGATCGTACTGACCCCGCGGAGAACCATCTAATGCTGTACTAGACTAGCTACTGTATGGCGCTAAAAAGAGCACTTAAAGGGAGTGCTTGGTGCCGGGTTGCTGGTATGGCTCGCTTGGTTGGGTGGGGAAGTGAATACCTACTCAACTAATCTACCTGGCTTGCTTGCCTCAATGAGTGGATCTGGTGCCCACACCGTAGCTAGTCCTCTTAGCTTTATTGGAGCAGGTGCCCAAGCTTCTTTGGCGAATCCTGGAGGAGAAGTAAGAGAGGCGTAGCGAGAAGGATTTGCTGCTTTCTTACTTATTCCTAAACCTCTTTCTGCCAGCTATCTAGCCCCTGTTGGAATTTTCTTTGCTGCGGTTGGAGTAGAAGGTGGAATCTTAAGAGAAGCCCTGCGTCGGGATATTTCAATGGATGAGTTGTCAAAACTCGGTAACAGTTCCTCGAAGGAGTTCTTCGCGGTCAGCTTAACCAGACCTTCTCGACATCCAGATTCTAACTGCTAATGTTCTTTTTTCCCTTAAATCATCCAATTATACTCTTGGTATTGGATTTTTTTATCGTGCCTTACGACTAGTTGTTGATAAGAAAGTCTTCTTTCAAACTAATGTTTAACACCTCCTGCTTTCACTCGGTGATTTTCACTACTCTGACTCTCTGATCTACTGGATTTCCCTTTTGGTGGCTGCTAGTTCAATGGTTGCTAAGCTGGACGCCTGGTATTCTCTCCTAACGAATTTCCCCTTTGCTTGCTTTTTAGGCTGTCTGTGCTTGCCAGGACGGACTGGAATTAACTTCCCGGTAAGCAACCAATCCCTGGTGCCAACAAAATTTCTCTATGAGGAAAACCGAGTCCTTCACAGGATTCGTGACAACAGAAGCTGAAGAGCTTGTTTCATAATTAGATCTGTGAAGTAGGGCTAACCACTACTCTGACTCGAGCATTGATTTGAGTCATCCTCAAGTTCCGGCTCTAACTCACTCGCTGCTTCAGGCAGATGCTTCTTACTGATCTTACAAAGCTGGGAAGTTTCGGCATCCTCTCCAATCGCTCGAATGGCACAGCATTTCGTTTCCGTTCTGGGGTGAATGACTTTAGGAATATGCTGTCCGTTAAGTTTGCGGCAACTGTTCAGGGGAGTATTTTGTTATCGGCCGTATTAACTGGGCCGGTTTCGTGATTTTATGCTTGGAAAAAGCTCTTGTATTGCTGGGAAGCTCCCCCACTATTGACATCGGAGAACTCGGGCATACCGGAGAAAGAAGAAGGTTCGTATTGGAGTTCGCCTGGAAGAACTGGCTGTTTTCCTTTTTGCTTCAGGTGGGCGCCTTCATCTCGAAAGAATGATGATGAGAATAATGGGTGATGGAGGATTGCCCTCTTCCTTCTCACTTGGAATTGATTCAACAATTTCATTGCCCGTTCACAGTCAATTCAACTTAAGCCCTTTTTGGTCACATCAGACTTTCCAATAAGACTAAGCATATCTCGAAAAATGAAAGAAGGCTAGCTCCTCATATCTTTCCCTCTGGGCTGGGATAGAAAGAATAGAATGAAGCATCTGCTCTTCCGGGTGGTGGTAGGGACAACTCTCTTTTCTTTTAGCTAGCATTTTCTCTATCTAACCTAGAGTCAAAGGAAGAAAAACCGGCCTCCTGAGCAAATCCTCTTCGCTTCAAATGGTAGGGTAGTGTCTCGACCCGTGGACAACACTGAAACAATTGCTGGAATAGCGCTTCCCAAGGGATTTATTCACTTAATGGAATCTCCGCAAGAACTAGTCGGGAGCCTTCTAGGATCAAGATTAAGTGTCAAGATGAAGGGCGGTATCACATTCACTTGCTTGCCACCCCCTTTCTCCCTCCTCCGGTCGCCTCGTTACTTTGCTTTCTCACATGGACTTCTTTCTGCTTTTTCACTTCTTTTCCTTTGATCCAGCTGTATTATTAGCTGATGATTTCTTTTTCCAAGTGTGTCCGATTGGTATCACTCGCATAAGACTTTTTTTTTATTTGTAGCGGCCATGTGGCATAGTCCATCTTTTCCCTCCAAATAGATACTTGCCTTTGTACTGATTTGAATATAGGTAGGAAGGCTTAGTGCTAAGGCGGGGCGGGGAAACAAGCCCTCTCGAAGGTGCTGGATCGAGATGTAAGGCATTAGCGCGAATAGGCGGGTGGACTGAGGACATGATAATACGGAATTGTTATGTAATGGTTCGTCCGCCGGTTTGCGTACTCTGTAACCCGCGGAATCCATTGCTCCACCGGAGGGGTCGCCAATATTTATTGCAGGAGTGGCGCAGCGATGGAATCAGATTAAGAATTTTTCTGTGTTTCCCGCGAAACAGAACGTCGTCGAGGATGTTAGCTGGATATCTATCCCCCTCCCAACTGGATTTTCCAATATAAATAAAGAAAAACCACTACTCGGAAAAAAGACTAATTCCACTTCCTTTTCATTTCAGTTCACGGATAGCAATCCTACCTAAATGAACGAACTCTTCCTTCCTAGCGGGACTCATAAAGAGGAGAAGACAGCAAGCAGCCTCTTAGTAGCTGCTCTTTGTGACGAGAATCTCATTGGTTATCGAATCGCTTGCCTTTCCCTTGATCGAGCAAACCCAAAACCTGTTTTCGACGAGAACCTCATGGGTAGTGCTCATAAACTTGAAAGTGACTATCAGTGCAGCCACATGGCTAGCTGTCTAGCGGAAAGGGCTCCTTCCTTCCTAAAAAGAATTCAAGATGGTCAGCAAATGAAGGGATAGCTGCAGCGGCTGCCCGCATCCCACCTCCCTGAGACAACGGGCAACTTACCTCTTTCTCACTTCTGCCCGTAGGGGTAATTGAAGAGAAAATGAAATGCATCCTACTAACGCAAGTTTGGTTTGTTTGCTTGTCCACTTTCCTGTCTTGAGGAATGATTTATATTGATTCAGACCAGAAGAATGCAAAGTTTGGGGTGTCTGGGGTTCCTCTCGAAAGGTTAGCTAGCTCGACTTCCTGTCCAGTCTGCCTTTGAAGCCTAGTTTCCTTCGTGTAAGTGAAATCGGTCTTAGTTGGATGAATAATCTAGTTCTTACTACGGTTAAACAATGCTCTTCGCTGCTGGAAGAACTTGAACTTGAGAATCACTTTCCTTTACTGGTGCTTTAGGTTCACTTCAGTAGTTCGTAAGCCTTCAGTTCTTCCACTGGTTACCAGCTTATGACCTGCGGGTAACTAAGGTTCTACCCTTTCTGGGGGAATTGCTCCTTGATCGGAATTAGGCCTTAGGTCTGATCATCGAAAGACGAAGGAATAGTCGTAGACTGATTCTGGGTAAATCGATCTTACATAAGGACTTTCTCTTGTTCTTCTAGTTGCTAATTCTACCTGCTCGAGAAAGCTTTCTCAATCTTCAATCTCCTAAGATTCACCGTTCACTGGCCCACTAAAAGCCTTTCCTCCACCACCAGCGACAACTAAGGCTTCACCCGCAATCGGTCTCACCTAGCGTAAAGTAAAAGAGAATCGAATCCCTTGAGTTAACCCGTTTGAGAGGAATAGAATGCGTTAGTAAAGGACTTCCCCACCCAGCGTAGAAAACCCCTAACCATCTAGGGGCGCTCCTGCGCCCTTACTAGTAAAGGGGGTCTGAGGTTCAGGATATGAAATAGAGCAACTTGACGTAACAGAAAAAGCGTAAACCGAGTTGAATCATAAGATCGAGTTTCATCCTCAACTGAGGAAATGTAATTGTTAAGTTAAGGTCGGTAACCTGTAGCTACCTCAGGACTATCTGACTACACTACTTGCGTTAAGGCGCTGAAGCCGGAGTTTGCTTGGTAGGGGTTAGCTTATTCCCAGACGAACCAGCCCAGTAAGAGAGATTCTCCCAGACACCAATACCTGCAGGAACTAGTAGCCACACTACGGCGTATGATAAATTCCCTGACGGCTTCCCTTAACCGTAGGCTACAGTTGCTTCCTTTGCTCTTGAATCTACAACGGTTTCGCCTGCCTTGCGCGAGACTACGCAAATGGAGGCCCTTCCGACACGGAACTAGAAAGGTAAGTCTCTGGCCCAGACTCCACGGATTCAACAAAGTAACCTCGATCAACGTATTCAACTTCACCACCGGAACATTCGGCTAAAGATATAGTTTCATCTGCAACAGAGTCCACCACATCTGCTTCAACTCGATCTACTGATTCCACTTCACCTCGATCAACTGATTCCACTGTAGCCTACTTTTAGTAAAGCAGGAGCTCTCACTTTATATATAGTGTAGTTACGTCAGTTCCGGAGTTTGCTGGGCCGTAGTCTATTTCTTTCAGAACCTAATGCCCTTTACGACAGGCGCTAACCGCTTTCTACCAGCTCGGCTCGCCCCCCAAGATGAAAGGGGATTGGTGGCATCGGTGCCCTTCATTCATTGGATATAACCCTCGAGCTCTAACCCAAAGTTCTGCGCTCGACCTTTAACGACGGGACAACAAAAAAAGGACATTTAACCGAAGAGCCCTAGACCAATAGACCCAAGCAGAGCTAAAGAGCTGGCTAAATACGGATCGGTACAAGTCCTAAAAGTAGCCCTTTCTAGCTCCAATGCGGATAACGAAAAGAGAACAAGGACTAATACCAGTAGACCAATAGACCAAGTTACACGGCTAAAAGGAAAGTGCTCGGCTCGAACCCTTCTCATGGGATCGGCTTACCTCACTTTCAAGCATCCACTGGATCAGAGATCTTTCCTCCTTTAGCGGCTGAGAAAGAACAGGAAGACCAATCCCTGAACGTAGTGCAACCTTCGGTCCTTCTGAAGCCGAGAAGGAACTACTTCTTTCAATCCCTGCTGCCCGGCACTGCTCCTCAAAACCACGCTAGCTGTTCAGCTTCTAGAACTAAGCTAAATAGAAGGGAAAACCCGGGACGGGATACTGACTAGCTCGTCATGCTCAACAAACTCAAAAACTGCCCTAAATCAATTGGCTTTACGACAAAAAGCCACCTTGGCCGACGTGGGTGGTGAATACCATTGGATGAATACCATTGATGGCAACTATTTCGTTGAGTTGTCTAGACAGAGGGTGTTTACATAGAGCTGTAGCGAGCAAGCACCGGTGCGGCAAACTGACTGTGATTGAATAGCTATCCTTTCTGGGCAAGGAACTTTTTCCAGAAGACTGAACTGGACTGAGATTGCGGGAACACTGCATGAGACAGTGTGATTGCGCGATCACTGAAGGTCCTCTACGAGCTGCGAGGCAGATTTAACGCTACGCCCTTCCCTTAGCGCCTCACTCTAGGCGGGGCTCACAACCAAAGGATGCACGGAGTGAAGTTGCCTGTCTAGCCACTCCTTTCTTTAGTATCCGAGGTGGGCTCTTTCAAGAGCTCCTTCGGCAGCGCCGTACTTCATTCTTATTTCAGGAGCAGCGAGCTAGTCTGCCGAAAGTGCTTGTCCGGCTGGATTCCATCTGCTTCCTTCCCCCGGCCCTTGTTGACAGCTTTTTGCGCTTTTTGCCTTCTTTAAGCGCGACAAGCCGCAGAGGAAGCGCCATAAGCCCCAAGCGACCTAGCCTAGCCCTAAGTAAGGATGTTGATTCTCGCTCCGAGTTTGATTCGCGTAGTGATAAAATCATTTCCGATTGGCTTTCTGGTTTCCCTGAACTGAATCTAGTCTTCTACCAAATGGAGTTTCGAGAACGAGAATCAGCCTTACCTGATGACTTTCTTTCTTGACTCTATGTCTGTCTCGACTCTATGCCTTCTTGCTGGCTTGGTGAAGACTGGTTTGCCACCTTCAAGCCTAGAGAGCAAGAAGCAAAGCTAGGCCATTCCGTTAGGGATGTTCTCACCTGTCCCAATAATAAGGAATTTACTTTATGCCTTGAGCCTGCACTCCTAAAAAAGAGATTTTCCGGATCCCTAAAGCCATTGTCTACAGCTTAGTTCAAAACAGTCCTAGCTAGAGATCTTAGCATCCCTTGCTTCTTTGAACTTTCCTTTGAGTGAAGGCGTCGTTCGCACACCAGGGCACACCAAAAGCCTCGTATGCAAATCCTAGTGCCACCATCCATGTCTGCTGAATTTGATGATTCTCCCTCGGCTGATCTGACCTGTTCTTTTTCGTATCAAGGTTTAGCTCATCGATGAATCGGTCGAGAAAGAAAATCCAATAAGTCAACCATGGGCAGCTGCATAAGTTTAATCCGATGTGATTATCTCGTGGAGAAGCCACTTTCCTTGCTGCTTGGAACTAATGCGAGGACACAGCAGAGGTAGATCTTATCACTTTTTGAATCCGGAACCCGGCCATAGAAAGGAAATTTGGCATCAAGGAACGATCCTGAACTCGATATTCCCTACTCAAACTTGGTGATCTACTCTGCTTCGTCAAGCCAAATGCCCTTCTTCTTTAGTCACTACTAGGGTTGTGGGATACTTAGTAGCACCGAGACCCGGAGCTTAGTGGAGACATCAGAACTGCCAACAGCGAATTGGGTACCCCTCGGGATGTTTACCAAGAGCCAATAAAAGTGCCATACTAACTATACACCGCTGACAAAGACCTACAGGCGGCATCAGAACATAAAATAAAGAGTCCTGCTAGTAGGGACCTAGTCACTAGCCATTATTGGCTGACTTAGGAACAACTTGAGAATGGGGAGCTCTACTGAGCCGGAATGGTTATTTAGTACTGGTACCCAGCCAAATGGGACAAGAAGAATGAAAGCATCTACTAGCCAGGGAGGGGGAACGCTCCTGCTTAGTACAACCAGAAAGGCAGAGTAAGGCCGGGAAGAGGCTTCGTAAGAGGACTGTTTGAGGTACTTTGGAAGTTGCACCCATGGCAGATAGGCAAGCTGGGAAAGGTGGAAGAGGAAAAGGTAGGTATGTATGATGGGACCGGCTCCCCTACCCTAAGTGGACAGATAGGCTACCGATGAGTTGTTCCGCTCTGAATCTACCAACGTCATAGGATGTCTTTCAAGAGAACCTTTGTGGAGACGGAGATGGAACTCCTGATGATGCGCACCCGAAGCTTTGGCTTAGTCATGCTCTCCTTGCTCAGGGAATACCTAAGGTCAATTGAAAGCCACCCAACAGACTTCGAGGAAAAGTTCCGGGTGCTTACCTTATTCGTTCTTTTCCTTTAGCTGAGGCGCGAGCTAGCCTGTCTATACCTCAACAGGGTCTCAAAAAGGAAAGACTTGAGACTACTATTGCGCTAACGACTGAGCGAGTGCTATTCTTACAGCTTGCCTTAATGTGCCCCTTTGCTGCCATACCAGTCCAATTGGCCTAAGGCTTCTCTATAGAATAGACTCTTCCCACTGCTAAGCTAATTCTACTGCCGAGCTAAAGGCTCTAGAAAGCTTCTCACTCGGGTCACTAAACACCAAAAGACCAAGAGGCACGAGCTGGCTTAACCCCCTTACCAAGCAACATCTGAAAAGGAAAGTCGAACAAAGAAGAGGAATTGAAAGAAGATGGGCAATGCCACTTCCAAAGTCTTCTTTTCTTTACTCAATGCTGAAGCTGGTTCTGAAGGATCAAATAGGTCATGGCTTGTGGGAGTCATTGAAACCAAGACTTTCGGTTTAGTGTATATTAAAAAGAAAGATAGTTCTGTTCTCTGGTATGCTCATGGTAGCTAGTGGTTATTCTTAAGTAAGCAATTATAGCGAGTAGTCCTGATAAAGGAAGCTACTTCATTCAAGCAAGCCCTAACCTTTCATCTAGTATTCAATCAAGCCAGATGCCAGGGAGTGAGATTCTCAAGTATGCTCTGTCTTTCGAGTAGTGATTCTCCTTTACCTTTAGGCTAGCAAGGGAGGGACTACTAGAAGACTGATAGGGATTTCATAATCGAATGAATGCGAGTACTAGTTGTCAGGTAGAGTCCGGCAGGCAAGAAGGCTAGCTCTAACCTAATCTCTTGCTTGATTCGAGTGGTTCTCAAGTCAGAAAGATAAGAAAGACTGACCGGGTGGAATTCTCAACTAAAACTAAGTGAACGTTCCATGCGGAATCTCCCGTTAAGGCAGATCTATCGCAGGGGACTTTTCTTAGCCGAATAGAAAGTTCTGTCAAGGTGCGTTCCACGAGAGGCTATTAACAAGATCTTGAAGCTGATTGAAGAATTGCAGGGGCAAGGGACTGGCTCTCCTCTTTAGAGAGGCCCGAACCGACTGAAAATCTATTTGCTAGCTTTCTTTAGTGGTTTTTTCTCTCTTTAGGGTTAGTCCGCTCACTACCTAGGTCGAAGGACCCCTTTTTTTGTTTTTGAAAGCTGACTTAGTGGAAATTTGAGACCGGCTTGTAGTTAGAGAGTGGAGGATAAAAGCTAGCACCGGAGGTCGTTACCCACTTAGTGATAGGTAGAGAGAGGCTAATTCGCAAGAGAGCGTCGAAGCTAATAAACTGCTTTGAGGGGCGGGGAGTATGGGATTCCCGGCCTCAGTTGTGCTAGTCTGGTTAAACCAATCCGTGGAGGTCTGTTATGGTAAATATTATTGAAATAGAGGGGCCTGCCTTGCTCTGGTATACTGCCAGGTTGAATGATGATGCTACGTCGTGTGCTTACTCACCTTCGGCGACCCTAGGGAAGACAACTCATAAAGGCCCAATGCTCCTTTGCAAGACACATCAGGAAAAACTGTTCACAACTGCTCTAGCAACGTTCTTTCCATCCCTTCTAACTGGGAGTGCCATTCTATCTAGTCCTGAGGCTGGTCAAGATCCCAAGGCAAGTCTAGTTCCTGTCTGTTATGAGCCTTATGAGGTCCCTGTCTCTTATCTCTTATTATATTATAAAGTCTCTCTCAGTAATGAGAGAGCTACATACTCTCTTTTTAAGAAGAAAAGGGGCGATCTACCTTTAGGTGTAGGAAGATTCTTACTCGACTGACCTCACTTTCCTATTTTACTGATTTCCTTGCCTGATATAAAAGTTTACTTCTTTACTTGACTTGCGAAGAATATCTTTTTTCTTGTTTTTCCCTATTGAATAAAATTAGCTTTGGGCTAGAGCTGGCAAGGGAAATGTAGAAAATTGGGTATAGCAGCTTCCTAGGGTAAAACCCTTTCAAGCTGGTGTCAGAGTGGTGAATAGCGACATTCCTAGTTACATCGAGTATGAGCAGAATTAACTTCTTTTGGAAAGCAAGCAAGAGTGAATCCAGCAGACAAGGGAAAGAAAGAGGAGCAAAGCAGAAAGCGCTAGGCGCACATAGTGCTTAGAACGTAAGGTTTTTGGAAGAGTTCTCCCTAGTCGGTAATAGGGTCTTCTAGTAGGGTCTCCATCTGAGGCAGTGACCTTTTCTCTCAGTCTTTCGATAGCGTACCAGGCAAGGGGATAAAAGCTATTCCCTTTTTCCAGTTTTGAGTGTTAGTTTCAACCTATACATATCACTAGTAGCCTATTGAAGAGATTTCAAGTGACCCGAGTTAGCCTAAGAAAGATGGCAGACTCTAAATAACTTTTCAATCTCTCTTCTCCCTTCAGTCAGATATGTTCCCGTGCCCTTCTCCCAAGAGTGGCATTCCCTTACCAGAAGTCCCTTTCCATTTATGGTAGGGTCCCTGCGTTTGAGATCCCTCTTCCTTTACGGTCGAGTTATTTCAGACCTCTTCTGGAGGATAAAACATTCACTTAAGTAGGTGAAGAAAACCTAACAGCCAGTGCTAATTCATTGCCTTCTCTATGTCTGCCAAGCCAGAGGAAGTTGGAGAGCAAGCAAGTCTACCAGTGAATCAATTGGAGTTGCAGAAAGCGGTGAGATAAAGCTATTTATTCATAGCTGGTTCTGAGGCAAAAGCATCTTACCTGCCCATATATGAATCATTTTCCTAGACTAGGATCTTTCCCGGTACGAGTGAGCGCCCTCTCTTCTTTATTTGGCAAGCAAAAGGGCGCAGTTCCATCAGGAAAGAGCTCTTGATAGACAAGGATAGATAAGAAGGTACCCCATTGGGGGAAAACTTATATGCAATTCCATTCCGTTTTCTTACATCGCCTTCTTCCTTTCCTTCTTATACAACCCAATTTCCCTCCATTTCATCCACGAAAGGGAGGTTGTTTGATTGAAAGTAGCACTTGTTGAATCATTTAGAGAAGCAGCTCTTTCAAAAGCACCAGAAAGATCTTATACATTAGTGAGTTCCCACTATGCGGGCTTTATAGTAAGGGCTCGCTTGCTTTTCGCACTTACCTTCCTCAGCGCCCTTTGTCTTTGCTTCACTTCCACTCACTTAAACCGGTCTAACGGACTAGGCTAGGTTCTGTTCGTTCCTTAGCACGAGATGAACCAAAGGCTGTTTCCGACACAGAAGAGAAAAAGCTAGGGCTGGATGGACAAGCATCCGACGAAGATGCTTAATCATACAAATTAACATGTGTAAACGCCCGCAGAAGAATAGGCCGTGGATCCTATTATTATGGATTACAGTAGGAACTGAACCAATCTATCCTGAGAGAGCAAACGAAGAAGGTCGTTGGGAAAAGAAGAATGAGGACTAGGAAAGTTTCTCATCGTCAACTCCAGAACGGACCATCCCGTGGAGGCCTTTTTCACCTTACCGAAAGAGGGGCTGCTCTCCGTTCCGTGTTCCTGTTGACAAGAAATTCCTCCTCTATCCTTTTGAGGTAGCGGGAAATTAGTACCATCGGGGAATGAGTAGTGATTTAGCCCATTACTCCTGACACTTGAGGTGCGGGATGCCACATGAGGTAAGGTACATCTAATGAAAGTCTTTTCGCAGGGAAAGGAAATGCCCGCTTTTTCTTTCCTACAGTAGAGGAAAGGTACTTAACTCAACTAAAAGGAGGAAGGGACCATGCGGAGTAGTACGGAAGGGGAGAGGCCTCTTCAGAGGTAGTGAAACCCTTTATTTCAGCGAGGCAAGAGAGGCAATGAGAATTGTTTTAGGACCACATACCCTATTTGATTGAGACCCCGAGGGAGAAGCGAAAGCTGGATCGACTCTAAAGTAGAGTAGCTGTACTTGCCTTTTTCTTAGAGTGGATTGAGGAAGAAGTGGAACTCCGATGAGAACGTAGTCTTGCTGCATCCCCTGAAGGAGAAGAGGCAAACCTATCCTTAAAAGAAGCTGGATCATCTGGAGTTAGATCAGCTGGAGTAGCTACTTACCTTACAGGTGTCCGAAGAAGTCTGTTGGTACAGATGTCATATGAGATGTGAAAGCGATTTCCGACTGAAAGACTACTAGTTGACTAAGAAGTAGAGCCGACTGTAACATCCGACCAGAGAGGTCAGTCAGTGCTGGGGAAGCAAAGAATGGAATGTCTGTTCTGTAACAACAAGCTTGATTTGATTATTCTTTTTCAAGAGCAAGCCATAAGGACTCTGTAGATCGCGAGAATGCATGTTCTGATGCTTGGCATGGGTGAGAAGCTCATCTGCTTCCTTAAAAGTAAGTTTCACAGAAGGGAGGTTAGCGAGATCCCTTATCTGAGGAAGAAGCTCGACCATGAAAAGGAGTGGAAACCCTAGCAATAAGGATGACTCTCGAAAGCTTGGCCCGTATTACATTAGTGGGACTACGGCTGGCTCTTTCTCCTCAATCGGGGGGAATGCCATTCTTAAAATCTTTCGCTACCTTTCTTTCACAGGTGGCAGAATTCTAGACCATATAACCTTGCCAACTAAAGCGGCCTACTCTATCGCAGTAAGGGCTTAAGCGATCGAAGTGACCTAACCTGGCTCCATCTAGAAGGGCCCTCGGTCATCTATTTCGTCTTTGGAACTCCTAAAAGAGTTTACGGGCCTAGCTCAACGAAAAGGCAAGTCCTTCGGTTCCAGGTTCGAGTTATGATATGAACAGTAAGAACTAGCATTCTTACTGTTCATATGTTATGATATGAATATACCACACCAATTCGTTATGTATAATGAGATTCCATTGATACAGAGCCAATTCCAATAGACTTATTGGCGGGTCCCATTGGCGTGCATCCAGTAGGAATTGAACCTACGAATTTGCCTCTTTATTAGGTTGGTATAGGTTGGGCGCTTTAACCATTCAGCCATGGATGCTTAGAGACTCAGCGAGTGAACTAGGTTTTGGTATTTCTTCTCGAGCTTCTATTTCTTCCGTTAAAGGAGATTCGAGAAAAGATGGAATAGGAAGACGTGTTTCCAGAACAAACAAGATACGGGTTGAGAAGGGGGAGTTAGCAAAGTTAGACAAGATTGGAATGGGCATAGGAACATGTATTGATGTACCAGATCGGCTAATGCTCCCAGGTTGATGCGATGTATTCCACCAGTTGACTGAAGACTTGATTATTGGTATATCGATCGGTCCAGCACGGATTGAAATAGAAGCCGGTTCGACAGGAAGCTTTTGAAAACGCAGTGCACCCAGGTAAATAAGGAACGAGATGAATACAGAGGTTAAACGAGCATCCCACACCCAAAAGGTGCCCCACATAGGTCTTCCCCGAAACCCCCCAGTAACTAAGGTAAACAACGTAAAAAAAGCACCCATTTCTATACCGGTTCCGGAAGAGCGAAGAAAAAGGGGATGTTTTGTTAATAGGAACAAGAAAGTGTTTATAGCCGTAGCGATATAAACAAGAATACTCATCCGAGCCGCAGGAACATGTACATACAGAATACGAGAATTTCCACCTTGTTGAAAATCTAGTGGTCCTACCCGAAGACTTAAATGAATAGCCATCGCTGTTAAGAACAACCGAGATCCAATGAGAATTTGCGCATAGCTTCTGGTCTTTGACATCAAAAAAGAAGGTTGTAATAACGAAAGGGACATGTGAGAATTTGGTCCTAGCTAGTGGAACAAGAAAGACATGGATCTATATTCAATACGCAATCAAAGGATTTCCCCCAACGAAGAATTTCCCCTGCTTTGTTTTCGCTCCGCTCGTGCGTGGCACTCCTTGCTCGCGGAGCGGCATACCGAAAAAAAGAAAAGCCTTATCCGTCTTGCGGACATAGGCGGGATGTAAGGAGAGTCAACGGTCGGATCCTGATCTGGGATAAATTTGGTCGTGTCAGCCATGAAGAGATGAGTTCGGAGTAGCGGATCAAGGAAACTTCCAGGTTACTTGAGTTCCTGAAAGGGTGTAGATTCGGACCAAGACGGAAAGATTCATACAAAGAGGGGATAAGAAGGGATAGCGCTTCGATCAGCATGGGATAAGATAAGACCCGAAGCGGATAGTAGAAACTCTTTGAGTTAAGCATAAATAAGTACCCCAGAGGCTACGAGAAAGATCTGAGGGCGATCTCGCATTGCTGCCTCACAAAGCCCTTCCTGCTTTCTATACGCAATACTTCGTCTAGCCCCGGTTCTTTTCCCCCCTCGTAGACAAGACAATTGCTAGCCTGAAAGTTGCTTGATACTAAGTCTATCTTCATTCCGTCATCTCTCCAGAAGAGCCAAATACCTGCTCCCTGTGCATCAATTTTAATAACTTTAGATAGTTGAGCTTTATTGGAAATTTTGTCAGCAACAGTGCATCTTGTGCGAGTCTCAAGCAATACCAGTATACTAGGATCATGAGATCGAAGCAAATCAGATAAATTCCTTCTGAACTTGGCTACGCTCCTCTCACTTTGTTCTCAACTGACCTAGTAGGAAGTTTGAAAGATAAGATATTTGCTTTTTTTCTTTCTAACTCTTTCGATCTACTTGTGTTAAGCAAAGCCGAAGTATTTAGTTTCCTTCTATCCGGGTTCAAAACAAGTTTCCCTCTTTCTTTAGATACGGGATGGCTTCCTTGTTGGAGTACGTAGTGATTCAGATAAGGACACGTCGCTTCTTTTCCAGCGCCCTAGCCAAGCTGAAAGTCGAACGGACTTAATCTCCGTGACTGAGGGGAGCAAGATAACCTATGCTATCGCCGGGCATTCTTCTTTGTGGTATCTATCATTCGACAGAAGAGAAATGAGAATCAACATCTTTTTCCACTGAAGCTCAACGCGCGCGCTTTGAATCGCTCTGCTGGGACGATCTGGTCAAGAGGCTCGGTGAGGAATTGAGCTATGCCACCCGCTGACCTTACACTGTGAGTACTGCTGTAGCAAAGCCAACGGGAAGATCAGTCCCAGGGCTCAATCTATCTAGGCAAGATGAAGATGGATTGAAGGGGTTGTCAGGGAGCTGAATAGGGAATTGTAGGGGGATCCCGGTGCGTTTTCCTTCGGTCGGCCTGTCATCGAAGGATGTTAGCAAAATCAGAAGAACTAGAGGCTCGGGTTGGTCAAGCGAACTGATTCATTTCATTCTTCGCCTAGTCTTAGCACCCGCACAGTAGAGGGGAAGAAGCATTCCCTTTCCGACAAAACTAAGCGTCTTGCCGCTGGGTAAAGGCAATAGGAGGAGTGAACCCGACCACTTCACGCTGAGGTTCATAAAGGTAAATCCGGCCTCCTTGATCCTCGCCCCAAAGCCAACGCATGACTTTGGTGCTCTCATAGCTGTCTCGGTATCAACGAGAAACGTCCTTCCCGATCGAGATTTTTGCGTGCTTTCTGGCAGGCTAGGCTGCTTGGTGGCTCGCGTAGAATAACTCTCGTATCCGACTTAGGCACAGGGCTCAGAATAGCCCTGCCCTCCGTCCCTTGACCTTACAAAGCCTGCTAGAAAGCTTCCCTTTCGTCCGCTCTGGTCTCTGCCTCTCGTCCATGGTTAACTCGACCTCTCTCTTACTCCCCTATTTGAGCTTCGAAACCTACTCGTTATTCTATTGGCTTATCGAAACCAGCGAGCCCAAAAGAAAACGACAGTAATTTGTGCCAGAGTTGTCGAAGCAGGACAAAATCACTAATAAGTCAAAAGCCCCCATAATCATAGAGCGAGTGGAAGTCAAGTCGCGAGCCCTTTACTTTAAGTGATAGGGGCTACAAGAGCGAGCCTTATTAGATACGAAGCGAGCTATCTGCCCTATAATATTAAATTCTAATTATAAGTAGTACGAGCCGGAAGACTTTGATCTGAAAGGCAATGATGTAGCCTATCCAACCAACTTTCATCATAGGAAAGCGGAAGGAGCGAGCTACTGAATAGCAAACCCTCATAGAAGCAGGCGCTGCACTAAACGGAAAAGGTTTACCGCAACGAGTTACGTATTCCCTTATCCCTATAGCTCTGTCCCGTCTCCTACCACTTCCTATGCCGAAACATGAACAGAGGAAGCAGTGAGTCTAGTCTTAGAAACGAACCCGGGGTTGCTCTCGCCAGGGGATTGTACTAAAGTAAGCTAGAAAGCCCAATTCCAAGCAACCTCTGGTCCACGGGTCGGCGAACGAATGGGAATTGGGAAATAGAGAACATGGACTCGATTGAACAAACGTGGCACCGGAAGGAATAGCCCACTTGTTTCGGGCAAGAATAGGACTCATCGACTCGAGTTACCGAGCGACCTCCACTCTTCGACTCGAGCTTTCGCTTTTCTCTTGTTTTGAGTGTTGACTTAGGGGAGTGAAATAGAACTATGTCAACGAGTGCCGCGAATTAACCGAAGTTCTTCCAGAGACGGAGACACGAAATAACTTGTATCAGGTTACGGGAATAGTGAACGGGAAGAAGGAACTAGTGAGGGTTGGGTTGAGTTGTTAAATATGCCCTCTGAGTAGGTAGAGCGCAGGTAATGCTAATTGAAGCAGAACGTCAATTGGCCGAGAGAATGGGAACTCTCGGTAACAATAAAATTGCCTATCTAACAGTGGAGCGAAGCGGAACGTTGAACGTGAATACGTAACTCGTGTCGTCCGTCGGTTATAAAATCTCTCTTTCTGTTTCGAGAAAAAGGTTTAAGTATCGGTAGGATTCCCACTATAGTGCAGCAAAGGTAATGCTAATTTGGGAAGCCAGAAGCTGAAGGCTCCATAGCCTACGGGAATAGGGAACTGAGTGAAGGGGACACAGGCACTTCTTTCGATCGATCGGGAAAGCAATAAACAAGCGCGGGCACACCAGCAAAGGAAGTCAATCGCAAACAACGAAAAAAAAGGCTAGCTTATTATTAGCAACCCGAAAGCGGAACGAAGGGAAGGCTCTGAAAGAGTTAAAACGATAGGATACGTAGGTGAAGCATTCTTTCGAGTGGGCGCTATTTCAAGTAAAGAAAGGCTCGGGGAACGTAAGTAAAGTCAAAAAGCAAAAGTGAAGTGTCAAGTCGCTGGGCCCTATTCAAGTTCCGGTTCTAGTTTCGGGGAGAAGGAAAGGATCTAAAAGAGAAAGAGGTCAGGTTCGGGTTGTTCATCAAATCCATCAGTCGGGTTCGTTAGGTCGAATAGAAAAGAAAGGATTCTTTCGAAAAAGGTTAAGTTCGTCGTCCCTTTAACCTTTTTTCCTTTTTTGTACCTTCTCTTAGTCCTCTCCCTAATCTACTCACTCATAAGCACCTTCCCCACGAAACCCCACGGAGCGGTAATGTGTTTTAAGGACATAGCCAACCAAAGGGTTGTGTTGATAGCGAGCCATAGGTTGAATTCTTCTCGCCAAGTCTTTCAAAACCTTTTTCGGGTTAGTTTGGGAACGAGCCAAGTAAGCACTACGAACCCTAACTCGTCACCTTACGTAATACAAGCTATAAAGCCTAACTCGTTCCACCTGAACAGCAAGAGGAGCGGGAGTAGGCGCCGGTAGTAGAAAAAGGCATAATCTAATTGGAGCCGGAAACAAAGAAGAAAGGTTTTTTTCCTAATGAATTAATTTTCCTATGGTCTCATCTTTCACATATGAATTCCCTTCTCCTATAGCGATGGATATTATTCATACGAAAACCACTACGCTACCTAAGAAAGCTAGGCACACCAGCACTCGTAACTACAACCTCCCCCCTCGTCCTCGTCTTCGTTCTATATTCTCTTTTTTAACTCTTTGAAGAGCCGGCTACTCATAGTAGTTCTACTTTCTTTAGTTGTTCAAGCCAGATAAGTCAAGTGGTCAGGATAAAGTGGGCTCCTTCTATTTGTATATCTCTTTTATAGCTTCAATCCGTTCTATTTCTTTCTTTTTGAAGCGAGCAATCGGAAGAACACGAAGGGTCTTGGCTTAGGAGTGGGTTTAAGAGCCTTCTCGTCCGTCGTATGAGACACTTTATGTTGAAAGGAAAGAGCAAGCCACTATGGAAATCTCACCTTCCAGCAGGAAGGCTCGAAATAGGTCTTTTGTCACTCTCCTATTGAGGAACAAAAGGACCAGAATGCAATCGGAGCAACAGTACGTGTAGGAGATGGAATAACCGCAGGTTCCGGAGCAGGTGAGCTCAACTTCCTCCGATAGTGCTATTCATTTATTTCTAAAAGATTCATAGAGTCGGAACTGGAAGCACCACCGCCAACTGGAACACAAGGCAGAAGGAAAGGTAAGGTAGGCTACTGGCACCGGAACAAGAGCGAGCAATCCCTTCTTAAGCCAGTCAGCTAGCCAATATGAATTGCCTCGTCTATGGTCAGCTAGCTCCGTCTCCTTCGTCTACTAACTAATTAATATAGACTATGAAGAAAGCCTTATACCTTCCCTTCGATACTCTTTCAGAGCCTTCGAAAGCCAAGCCGGATACGAGTCTTAGTATTCGTAGGCAAGCCCGCTCGCCACAAGCAAGCCCTTCCCCAGTCGAGTAGCCTCGAATAGCTCTCTTCTCCCCTTTTGCGTACTCCTCTGTCCTTCTCTTCTCCTCCGAGCAGTAGGAGCAGCGGGATTCATTGGGATAGTAGGGGGGACGGTGCTTCGGGTTAGCGCTCTCTCTTTCCGTCGGTGAACAAGTCTCATTCGTTTGGCCGGCCCTAAATCAGCATTGAAATCCTTTTTTCCATGGGCATAGAATGATTTTGACTTACGAGTAACAGGCTCAGAGGTTCATCAACTACGGAAAATCAATTAGCATTACCTCACCCGAAATTGGCAATGAGCACTCCTGTCCCGAAACTTAGACGAGCGACTATGCTTAAACGGGTATGCTGCTTGCCATGGGTTGATTTCCGCTGCTCTGGGGAAGTTTGACTTTAGTACTCAATTTGAGACTTCATAGGCTACTTGGCGGTAGTAGGCCCAGGTCCTTGGCTGGTAGTCTTCGCCGGCATCTCCTCTTGAAAGTGTGGTATGTATTTGAAATCGTAACCACAAGCACAAGAGGAAGTAGAAGAAGCACTTCCTATCAGAAGCACGAGTTTAACGGCTTACTAAAGTAGCCTGATGGCGAGCGGAACTAAGGTCCACCGGAGACCTCAATCACAAGAGGCATAACGAACGGCATACATCAAGGGTACCTCAAAATTATCGAAAGTCCGTGGAAACAGGTCAATAAACCATTATTTTATAGCCTTGTCGGATAAGTTAAGTGGGCCTCTCTCGACTATAGGTACCGGAAACTTTCAAACTAAAGCCGTTCTCGTCAATGCCAGTAATTGGCCCAGGGTCTGCTTCTCGATGTTTGAATCTCTTTTTGAAGCTGGAAAAAGAGTTGATGAACCTTCCGCGGTGTCGGAGCTCTCGATCGAACGGTCTACACTAAGGTTCCCTGATGAGGGCTAGCACAACGAAAGACAACCACGAGGCTCTGGGAGATAGTCTACGATCTAGTATCCCGGGAGATAGCTAATTGAGTTTCCTCGAGCCCATAGGGACAGGTACTGCTCTGGACTAGGATGGTGCTGCTCTGCTCTGCTTAAAACTAGGCTAGGAAATGGGCCTAACTCCATTCGCTGATGAACCCTTAACCTCTGGCGGTATGCTTGGTGACGTGTGCCGTCTACTCTGCTTGAGTGCATACACTAGGGCTATCAAACTGAGCAGCTTCTCCTGTCCACTATGGCTGAAGTCAAAACTAGACTTTGTCTTGCACACTGACTTCAATCGTATAGAGATTTCCCACTGTCTGTGTCGATACCAGAAACTACGACTGAAACCTACACCGCTAACGAAGGGTAAGTGATTGCCTACTTTCTATGTCTGGAGACGCTTACTGCACTGCTTCTTCTGTCAAGGCAGGCAGGCGGTTATCAGGATGTAGTCAAGGAGGTAGGCTTAGAGCCTGCAATAAAGCTAGCAAAGACAGCTCTACCGCGAGCGAGTAGCCTTTGCCAAAGAAGCGCTAAAAGCTTACTTGTTTGTTGCTTTGTCAAAGTTAGGGGATGTCAGGAGTGAGGTGGAATTTGATCCATTGAGTTCAACATCTGGAGCAGAAGACCTGGGAACGGGGGTTAGCTTCGATGCCTCTCACTTACTTGTACCACCTCTCTTCGTATTCGACTGGGAGGGAAATCGGGATCGAGATCTGCAGATGAGGGCAAAGGTTCCTGGGATGCAGCTAGACCGGAGGGGGAATTCGTAAGGCCACTACCACTAAAAAAGCCTTAGTAGATCTTTGGTGTTACACCATTGCAATAGTCTCCAGTGATAAACAGAGATGGGGATCCTATGCTATACTCTTTACTTTGAAACGGAAAGGTCTAATAATTCAGTGGAGCGAAGCGAGCTTCCTCCTAAAAAAAGGGTGACGGACAAGTAAACTCCCGTGATTCGACTCTTTGTTCCCGCGAATCGACTCTTTGTTCCCGTGCTTTGATTGGACAAATCCAGGTATTTTATACCGATGTGAACCAATCATAAACATCCCAATGGCATCTTTTTTTTTGTAGCTTCTACCCAAGGGGGAGCCTAAAGAGAAAGTTTCAATTGTGGTCGAGCAGAAATAAAGACATAAGCCTGGTCTCAAGGCTCCGAAACGAAATATACTGAAGAACATTCTATGGTAGCGGAGCGGGTTTCCGATTCCCTGGCCGTAAGGGATGTTCATCCGGCCGAAGAAAGCTAAACGAATTCACGCACCTCCTTATAATCGGTAAGCATGACTGGAAGTTGGTCATGCTTACGTGTAGGTGTTTGTCCGAAAATGCGCTATATCCAATTCTTTTATATACCCACATGGGATCCTCCCTGAAACTCTTGCCTACCATAGTGGCTTAGACGACGCCACACTTTCTTAATAAGCTTTCTAGCTGCCAGCCATATTGGGAACCCTGAAGTTACCTAACTCTCCCAAGGCCAAGAAGAGAAGTGCTTACCCACTGGAAGACAAGAAGAGCTAGCATCTCTCTTTCCTAAGGCAAAATAGCTGCATCCAGGCCGGTGGACTCAACACTTTGCTTCAGAAGATGCTCTTTACAAAGCTAAGTACTCTTCACCAAGGTACCCTCACTCGAGTACGCAAACTCACTGGCTTCGGTCTCTTGATCAACCCATTCATCAAGTGATGTTCCAGCCTCTCTTCATGTACACTGGCTAACAACATTGGACGATTGGTTTTTCGAGAACGAGAATCGGTTGAATTGAGAAAGGCTTTTCTACTACAGCTTTTAAGCTTCGGTTTAGCAGTCCGCGTTAGCAAGCAGTCCAACTATGGGAGGATCCCTTATGCTACTGTTTTCAGTAGTACGCCTAGAAGAACCAATATGTTTTTCCTAAGCTAAGAGTGAAAAGGTACTGGTACAAACATCTTAGCCTTTCAAAAGAGATGTGCGAACGCTAGTCCTGACTTGAGTAGTAATCAATAGAAAGAGCTAGGCGGTACAACACAAACATAAAGTCATGCTTAGATTCACTCTGGTATACGCTCCAAAGCCAAGCTTTACGAAAGAAAGAGTCCAGGGATCGGAAGGAAATTGATATGCCTCACACAGGCAACTCCGATAGGCTCAGCAGATAAGGCGGGATTGAAAGAAGAGAACGGCTATTCCTATCATCAAGAAACTAGGGCTTCGGCTCCATCAATGAATTAGTTTCCCCTAGAATTGCTATTCTTAAAAACCTCAAAGAGCATCCTTCAAAGCGGGGTCCGCCTCAGGGCGATACTAATCCTTCTTACTAAAGCATAAAGAGCCACTCATTCAAATGTGAAGGGATCGGTGTAGAATTCAACCTCGAGCCTCGTGCGTATTCGTATAAAATAAGGAAACGAAACTCAGCAACTACTTTTAAGAATTAGCTGCGGTGCGGATGCAGGTGCGTATGAATAGTGAAAGAGTAAGGAAGTCAGTCAAGAACACACGATTGAAAAGAGAACAAGACAACACCTGCGTATATCAGTTTGTTCTTTCTAAGTCTTCTTCTTGCCCACCGTCCTGTGCTATTAGATGAAGAGAGGTATCATCGCAGGGACCATCTTCTGACCCCACCCTAGCCCATCTTTTCCGATCTCTTAGCCTAGCCTACCAGATCAATGGACTTAGCCGATCCGAGCCATCAAAGACCAAACTGTATAACCTGGATCCGTTTGTTAGGAAGACCACAAGTAGTTGTCACACGGCGTTGATCAGTCTCATTCCAATCATAAAATTGTTTTAGCTCATCATATGGGAAAACAAATAAACCATTTTTTTTTCCTAATAGCAGGTGATCTTGATCGATTAAGTCTGATCTCATTATATCTATTAGTGAAATCTATTCTATGGCCATTTACCGTCACGATCTCCCCCGATCAATGGCAAGAGGATCAATCATCTTGATTCAATTCCAATCTCGTAATGAAAGACATTAAGGCTTGTTCACTATCGAAAGAAAGCTCCTTGATTTGATGATCTCACTATGAAAGTACTGTGTTAAGAAGATATTCCTATTGATCTATTAAATAACGATAGGTCTTGTCAGAGCCTTCTTATGCTATGCTTCCTTTCTTCTTCTTTTTCGCGCAAAAACAGAGATCGAAAACTCAGGAGAGGATTTAGTAGCCTCCCGGTGGACTACAAGTTGAAAAATTTATAATGGTGAGAAATCGAAAACCTTTTTTACTTTCTTTTATGATCTTTTTAGTGTGTTTTTTCTACGCACACTAGTTCACTCACTATGGAACCCATTCCCCGAGGAAGGCACGGGCACACTTCACCTTTCGTATTCTATTTCTTAAAGCATTATCCTTTCTGAAATCGCAGTTTCTGCTTTCTCATCCGGACCAAGGTATTCCACCCGCTTAAAACTTGGCCTGATAGGAGAAACTGGCCCAGGATTGGAGTCTTTCATCTTTCTCCTACCCCTACAGATACAGAGACGGGGCTTCCTTCACTGCCGGAACCTGCCCTATTTGAGTTTTCGTTAAAAGGCCAATTTGAATGCTTAGAAACTTCAGTGAATTCCCTTGGCAGAGTACATTTCAAGTGATCCAATTCGTTTCTGCGTTTAGAAGTTGCCGTAGAATCCATCTTTGGTGGTTAGGTCTACTAACGGAGTCCATTTGCACCGGTACCGATCACGGAATTTGCACCGAAAACAAGACCGGTCGGGCATAGCTATCCCTCCCTCGTGGAAGTGGCGAGTCCTATTCAATCAAATCCTTTCTATGCTACCGGAAACCCAATCCATTCTATTGTCTACAAAGCAATACCTCTGTGCTTTCCTCGCCCCCTTCCTTCCCGGCACCAAGCATTCCTAGATATTGTTCCAGTGGTGGACTACTCGCATTGATCCAGTGGTTTACTATCCGGACTTGCTCGCCTAACGAAATAAAATCATCAATACTTGGGCAAGTTGACCCATACTTGGCTATTCCAGTTTCTCCTACGTTGACCCATACTATTGCAGTTTCTCCTACAGCTGCTGGCGAGCTACTCTTGAGACGGAGCTGACTTCCTAACCGGCTAGCAACGGGCACTGGCGACAGAGAGATTACTAACTGGCTAGCAAAGGGCACTGGCTTGGCTTCCGGAAGAGATAGTCCTGTCAGTGGTAAAGGAAGCGGGAGCGAAGGGTGTAAGCGTAGGCTGAGCGAGCGGAGGCTGCAAGCGGTGCTAGAGGGGCAGAGTCAAGTCAAGCAGCTTGACTGGCGGATATGGGAGAAGAGAACTACTCGACTGGCCCTATAGAATGAATGTTGGCCAGTTTCACGACGTATAAGGTGGCATGACTTTCGTTTATGTATCTTGATATTCTTTTGTCATTTGCTAGGGAATACTTATTGAAACGTCTGAATTAGCAGCTTCCTGGCCTTCAGAACTAGTCGTTAATCTCTTTCCTGCCTTGCTAGCTCTCGGACTAGTCGTATGTTTACCTGCCTTCTTGCCTTGCTGCTGCTTTTGGACTTGTAGCTAAGTCGTATAAATCCCCTTGCTCTCTACTAGCAGCCTTGCCTTAACCGACTGTCTGAGTAGTTCTACCTCTCTTCCCTTTAGCTGAGGATGGGATTCGCTACCTTCGCTATGATTGTGCGTATTTCATGATTCCAACTGACGAAGTTCGGCATCGGACTACAAAGACAAGACAAGACTAGTAGCGATAGTTCTAGTAGCTCTAGTTGGCAAAAGCAGCTAATGGAGCTAGCAGTTCTTGTCTAGCAGCTCGGCTTGTAGCATCTCTAGTAGCTAGCTCTGGTCGGGCAGCGCTAGGGCAGCTGGTAGGGTGGCCCTCTGCTGTTAGTACAGGGAAGTCCATGTTCGAGTGAGAGCTATAATCTATCTTGCCGAATCTATTGACCCAATTCATGTTGACAAAGCTTGATGTGGTTAGGATAGCTGCAGTAGCTGCCTTACTGAGCTGAGCTGCCCTAGCTGCTCTACCTCTACCTTGCAACCTTTAGCGTTACGTCTTACAGGACTTCGCTTGCTCCTCCGGACTCAGAAGGTACCACTTGCCTAACAGCTGCAAAGGCGAATGCCGATACTCAAGCTGCTAATGCCAGTAGTCGTACTAACAGCTTGAAGTCTGAAAGCAGAAGCGACAGAAGCTACAGGAAGAGGTTATCACTACTGGTCTTATCCGAAGGCGAAAGCAACAACCACAGTCCGTTTCACTCTTTCTTCTTGAAAGGGAAGCTCATCTTCAATGTTGCCGCGTTTGCAGCCCTAAGCTGACGGGACTCTATTCCTTACACTCCAAAAGCAGCTAAAGCTAATGCCGACAATCGTACTACTATAGAGCGAGAACCTTGTAAGATACGGCTTTTCATCTGGCTGAAAAGCTTACAAAAGTGTTGGCTGAAGTGACTCGGATGACAAGGAGAGGATTCCATGTTGCCGTGGGATGCCGTGACGCGCTACGACTTACAACTAATACGACTCAAGGTGGGGCTCGCTAATACTGCGTTTTTCAGCAACAAGCGTAGGCGTATGATATTTCTACTCTAGCTGCCCGTGCCTCTGCCTCTACCGCCTCTTCGACTGGATCAATTGGTTCTGAATCTGGGTATATGGAAACGACGTCAGTCAGTCAATTATTTCTGGCTGGATTTGCCTGCTACTGGACGATCGATATTAAGACACGACGACGCAACTAGAGCTTTTGCCTTCTTTAGCAACGTCTATCACGTATATAAGAAGCAAGCGAAGTACTCGTAGCGCGCCAGGAAGCAAAGGCCGTAGCGCGCTAGCGTTCCTTTGCGGCTGCAACAACTGATAGAGAGGGAAAGAGAGATTAACACGACTTAGCTACTTGTCTTAACCCCAGCAACATTAGAATTCTTCTAACTGAAGAAAGGCTTTAATTGATCTGATCTCCACTAAAAAAATTCGTCGAAGTCGCTCGGCAACATTACATGCCGCTTTTCGTAACTCCCTTTTCAAGCAGCTTCATGTACTCCCATGATGAGTGAGAATATTTTTGGGATGATCCAACAAAGTCTCGCCCACCTCTCCCTCCATTGGTTAACCCGCTCCCTCCTATTTTATACTGCTGCTACTGCCGCATCCGCCTGAAGAAGACTCATCGAGCCTTGCCCTTGCTTACTTGGAAGTGGCAGAAATGGCAGAGGAAGAGGATCCGAAGCGGTGGCTGCTACTCCCCTTGAGTTCATTTTCTTTTGGTTCAATATAGTATCGATAATAGATCCAGTGCGCTTGACAAGATCTCCTTCAGACGGTCGTGGCATTGATTTGTTTACTAAATGGATAGAAATAGATGGAATTACAGAAATAAAAGACAAGCAGCAAGACATTTACAGAAGCAACCGTCAGCTACAGCTGCACCATCTGAACTAGCAGCACCAGTTGCTTTAGCAGCCGTTCAAACAAGCCGAGCTCCATTAGCTGATAGAATGCCACCTGCCCCCTATATCATGTGTTCACCATACCAGACACTCGTAATCCATTTAACAGGACCCCAACTCAAAGGTTATCATCCTGATCCACATCTTGCTACGAGCTGTCCCTTTCTTTCAGCGCCCCTTTTTCTTAGCCCTTTGCTTCTTATCCTTTTGCTTCTTACCCTCTTGCTACTTAGCGTAGTGCCACTCGACTGAAAGGAGAGGGGTTAGAGCGATGTATACACGAACCACCCTTCCTATTGACCTATGGTTGGGGAGGGGAATGCCGCCCATCTGTGAAGGGAATGGTGTTGAGCCATCTCCAACACAAGATGAAACCGAAGGAATTGAAAATGGTTCTAGAGGAACTTCATTTGTCTGAGGGTACAAGGGACTTTCTTGAATGGTCCCTCCTCCGGCGGTGGGTTAAATCGTCGACTAAGTACGTACCTGTTAGGGACAGCTACTACTATCCTGTTGGTATCTTAGCTACCCCCTTTTTCATACTCGGGATAGCTTTCTTCATCAAAGATCAAATCAGGCAGGCTTTTCTACTATTCGCTACCGGCTGACAGCCTTTATCGAGCTTTCCAGGCTCTTGTCTTTCTACGAGACTGACGCCTAGCCCTATCTTTCATATCAGCAATCCCTCATAAAGGTTCGGCTGAGTTTGCTAAGCCTGCATGCTTAGCTACAGTGACTTCGTATCCTACTCGCTCGACTGACAAGCCTTACTTTTACTTCTTTTGTTTTGAAAACCTATCGCTCAAGTGACTGCGTTCCTCTCCAACCAGTCCAAAAGCTTCGCTCTAGCGACTTCGTTCCTTTCAGAGTCCGAAACTTGACTAAGGATTTCTCTCTGCGTTGGCTCTGTTGAATGCCCCATCAGCCTTATGTTATGGTATGGGGCAATGGCCATTCACATGAAGTACTCATGCGCCAGATTTTCAACGATCTGTCGCTTGGATTTCGATCCTTGTCCCGAGCTTCGCATACCCGAAGTCTAAAGATTGAAAGACAAAGGGCAATGTACACTAGGGCCTCTTACCCTCTCGACCTAACCAGCTTGTAAAGCCCTTAGCACAAGTACTAAGTAAGCAAGAAGCTACGTTTTGGTATGCCTTTTCTTACCTCCGTTCTGGTTCCTCTACGCTTAGCTATGACTTACTTCGTACCTAGTATTCTCTCTTTTCTGAGAATAGCTACACGACAATAATTCTTTTCTAATCTAAGGCGGGCTTATAATTAGTTTTCCGATCATTATGTATTTTATTTATCCGCTCTCTTCGTTAAAGGCGATTCTCAGCAGCGAATATAGCATTAATATGGGATAAGGCCTTTTCGCCTTGCTCTAGTGACAGGGTAAGAGCGCCAGCTCCACTGACTATTTAAGCAATCACAGTCTTAACCGTTCCTCAACTAGCTAGTCGAGCTCATCGAACCTCTCCCGTTGGTCTCTACACCTTTTCTCGACTGAAAGGAGAGGAGTGAGTGCATTGATGCCCAGAATCCGCTGTGACTGGTATAGAATCAGCTCCTAGTCTTAGTTAGCTCTCCTAGCTGCACTATAAAACTATCAGAGAAAAGTATGGCATCAGTTAATCTTCTTTGCACGAGCATTGAGGGAAGGTTTTTTGTTTGGCTAGATTGGGTGGATTGGTTTTCATAGCCCTTTTTTTCCTCCTTCTCCGAGTTTGAATTGAATTGGGGCACACTCGCGGTATAACAATCAGTACGGATTCGACTAGCTCGAACGTGGGGAACGAATGCTTGAATGTGAACAAATAGCCCGTCTTAGCTGCTCCTGCCGTTGAAGGAAAAAGCGATGCCATTAAATGGCTTGGAGGAAGAATGTAGGAGGGGCGGCTACTTTTGATTGAGAGATGGCCAGTCCAGGAGTTGCAGAGCTAAGCGTAGCAGTCGTAAGGCCTGCCCAAAGATTTTGAATAATAAGAATAGAATCAATCTCGTAGCGTAGATGAATTGAATTAGCTAACGACCGGAATGCTTGCAAACAAAAAAGAAGAAAGTCTTCCTTGCCGACTCGGAACGAATGGGAAGAAGTGAATCAGAAATGAACTTATATAATAGAGAGCAGAATAAGCGGTCTTGGAGGAAGAGTCAGCGCTTTCAGTAAGAGTCAGCCATTTCATTTAAACGGATCTATCTTATAAAAAAGAAATTCACCTGAGCCAGGTGAGGCATCAAGACATCTATGGCTAATTAGGGTCTTAAGGATATTAAGGAGATGCCCCTTTCTCTTATCTACGATTCCACCAAATGCAACTGATTCACAAATCGTGAATTAGCCTCGAGTCAGGCCTAAGCCCGGAAGTGCTTTCGCTCTAAACTCTGTTTTCTTATGCCCGAACACGAAGGAAAAGCTACTCTACTGGCTTGGGAGAACTTGAATCATCTTTCTATCCTTATATAGCAACCAAGACGCAATCAGTCAATACCAGGCAAAGTCAAAACAAAACTACGATTTCCGGTCGTTTCTCTTTAGGTCGTTTATCGGTCCTTCGTTCGACATATATAATCTCATAGAAAGACGTCCCTACGGAAGAATCGACTGCTTCTCTCGAGATGCAAAGAATAGCGTAAATAAAGACTCCCTTAAAAACAAGGAACTCACTTTCCACTTTCAGGCACGGCTTCGCCTTATTACCAACTGTGCTCTATCAGGCTTACCAGAAACTATTGGAATAGATCCACACTTAATTTTATATATATAGCATATTCGAGGTCAGACTTGTTTTGATCGGGATTAGCACTCTGCTTTGTCGGTGAGGAGAAAGACTTTGTTTAGGACTTTGTTCTTGATCTGGGATCGGGGAAAACGTTTACCTTTTAGTAGCTCTTTTTCTGAACCAATAGATCTCGTACCAAAAGCATCTCCGTCCGAAGTGTGTCTGTCATCCTGAGCGTTGTTTGGGCAGTTCATACGAAAAGGATGGAGTCCAGAACCAGGCATTTGAGGACCCAGTTGGCGAGGTAGATGGGACGAGAGCCTTGAAAGCCCCTTTTAGCTTAACCCTTACTACAATCGAGACTAGGAAGTTAGATCCTGCCCTCCGCTCGAAGAGCGACAAGCTGTAATGTCAGCTTTGGCTTTCCAAAACTTTAAGGCGGCGAAAAGAGTAGCTGAAGCTTTAAGAAAGAAAGGGTGCTTTCAAAAGAACCCCTCGTGAGTGAGTGATTCCAGATAGATTTAAGACGATTTCTGGCATTCTTTACTTTATTTAGTACTTTCCCGGATAGATGGATAGATAGAGTTGAAATGTGAGTGACTGGCACCAACCACTAGTTGATTAGAAATGTCAACCCGGCCAAGATAAAGAATGTTAATCGAAATGACTGGCTTCAACACTTTCTTTTCGTCTTTTCGAAGGCTATCTTGCCTCTTTCCGAGAATGAATGACACTAAAAAGAAGTGAATCCCACCTATATGCTTTCGTGCTTGAGCTTCCCACCTGATTGATTTGCTAACCGATTTGCCTAAATGCAGCTCGATCCGGCTTCAGTCCTTTGTTTTGGCACAGGTTTGTGAAAGCTGTTCATCTGCCCTTGTTCCTCCAGCTTTCCTTGAGTAGTAGAGTAGGATTGGTGACGTTTACTAGTACTAGGAATCCAATGCGATGAAAAGACTAGCTTTGTTACCGATCCATGACCGGATGTTCGTCTTTCCTGCTCTTCTGTACTTCACTTATGGTAAGTCTCATCGGTCTTCTGGCCACGCATAGAATCGATTCTTTGACCGGCTTTGGTCGAGCAACCGCTACATTTCTTGAACGGGCGCAGCCTACATAACTCCCTCTTTTCAAGGAAGTGAGTCTCAGACCGTATGTAGTTCTCGGTCCGTTTTATACAGTTCCTGACAGGTGCTTTTGTGGCTCTTCACTCCAGCCCTGAAGTATTCTGTGAGCCCAATCTGTTTAACGTGGGCCCTCCGTTGTGAAAGGTAAAGAAAGCGGTGAAGACTATATCCTTCCACCCCCAGGGGCATACTTGATTAAATCGAGAAAGTAAAAAAGATCCTGGAATAACCAACTAGTGGATCCTTGTAAAAAAATATCATAATAGGTATCTTTGAGACACCCTGAGCTTTGAAGAGCTTCGTTTCCCATTACAGCGCGAATAAGATCGTGGTCGATGATAGGGGCGAAAAAGGCTGACAAATAGTAAATCACTGGGGGTTGCTTTTCCATAAACTACTAGGTTTTTAGCCTCTTGTAAAGGGAATTCCTTTAGTTCTATTTTTCTGTCGTGGGTGTCCTTGACTCGACTCTCCCCCCTCAATGAAAGAAAAAAACACCCAAGGCCAACAGAAGAAGGTCTATCCCCTCGATCCACTTTTCCAGCCAGGCAAGCTCGGGAAAATAGCCTAGCAAGAAAAAAACACCGCCGAAAAACAAGGGGACTAAGGGTTGCTTTCTTCTGGGGAGGCTATCGTTGAAAAACAACAAGCCAAAAAAAGGCCATACATGCAGAAAACCGAAGATTAATATCCCGTGGGGGATTCCCCATATGGTAGCTTTGTCACCAGGGGATGACATTACCCCTATAAAAACGCTAAAAAAAAAATAAAATAAGAAGGCAAGTAGAAACGCCCACGTCGCGCGCTTCGCCAAGCTTATAAAGATGATGCAGGCCCCCGACAACAGGGCGGCTAGCTTCAACGGCTCCGCAAAATAAAAATCCCCAAAGTGGACTAATCCATAGAAAGTTTGAATAACGAGCAGAAAGACAAAGGATAAAATACGTTTCTTAGGGGTCGCACTGGACTGCCCTCTTTCCAAAAAGAATGAGAGTGCGTAGTATCCGACTTGTTGAAAAGCCAGGTAGAACCCCCACTTCGCCAGCGCCTGATCGAGGAAGTATCCAAAAAAGACGATTAAATGGGCATAATCCAGAGGAAAAAAAAAGATTACAATAAGGAAGAAAAGCAGAACGAAAGAAAGGACTCCCCCATCTATGCCTTGCAGATGAAGACTACTTAGAAGGCTGAGGAAAAAGCACAGAAGGAGAAGGTGTCTTACCCTTGCAGGTTTTACGGGGTATCTAAAGTTAAACAAGAAACATGAAACTTGTGCGATAACCTGCAGGGGGTTTACTAAATTCCCCTTTTCGATTTCCGGAAACATAAAGCTCACTTCATTTTTTCACTCATTTAACAAGAATATAAAATCCGTCATAAAAGGAACGCTTTAGTCGTAAGACACCATGAGCAGCAGGATTAACAAATAGGACGGGGCTCGACTTATAAAGAAGAGGAAAAGGAAACGAAGTAGTCGGACTAATAATATGGGCTAGATAGTTCAATCCTAAGAATGATTGAAAAGTCGGAGCTTCGTTAGCGACTAGAAAGGCTTAGGCATCCCGAACAACAAGCATAAACGCCTACTCAGTAATTCCATAGAACAACAGAACAAACAAACGAACAAACCAACTTAAATAAGACCCTCGTAGAAAGAAAAGGAGAATTCTTTTTTTATCAAAAAAATACAGGAGTAGCAAGACTTCTTTACCACGTCACACGATAGTAGTTGCATTATGATCAAGCCCGGGATCCTCTTCAAAGTAGGAAAGTGGAATATCGGCCAAGAAGATAAGGAGACCCCAGAAATCTCTTGTCAGTCGAGTTACTCCGTACCTTTCGTATCTTTCATCTGAGAACGACAGCGGGAAAGAAGGACTAAACAAACCAAGGGTGAGAATCAAGATAGGGCTTCCATAACTAAAGCAGAAGCGAAGCCCGCCGGAGCATAGAAGGACTTCAAAGAACAGACGCTACACTACCACTAATAAAGAGGTGACCGGCTACGAAATACCTTTACTTCACCCTTAGGGTGGAGCTTGAGAACAATTGGCTTCTTGTAAAAGGTAGTTAAACGGGATTAGATTAATAAAAAAAAAAAAAATCCCTTGGCTGAAAGAAAAGAGAATTACGAGAATAGGACGGACCGAGAGCTTCTCTTACTCCAAGATGCCCCATATTTAAATTAATGTTATGATATTGGCACCTATATGCACGTACTATTTTGAAACTAAGCTCACCCACTGATCTGGAATCTCCCGAAGAGGGGTATAAAGGTAAAAAGAGTCGACGGACGTGGCCAAGGGTCTTTGCTTGCGAGAGGAACGACCCCTCTCTTTTGAGAGGTGGGTTTGCCGTTGCCTGCGGCTAAGTGACTAAGTGAGCGAACCCGCCCAGTCTTCTAATCAGTCCCTCGGAGTCATGCCAGCAAAGTAAACCAGGGTGTCCCAACCCCTTCTTATGTAACTGCTCTTCTTGTCGTTGCTATCGATTCCAAAGAAAGAAAGACGTCTTTTGGAAAAACGGGATAAGATGAATCCACTCCTGTAGGAGAAAGAAAAGGCAAGCATTGGTGTGCGACGGGCGGTTTTTCTCACGTTACTTTCACCCAGTCGAGGACCCCACCATGGTATGAACCAGAAGGAAGACATCTTGTGGAGTAAGCGTGGGGGAGAGATTCTGAATGAACGAGTAAGAGATTCAGTTATGGCGTATACTACTGAAGGAGAATCGGTATTTGCTTTTGCTCAAGCAGTATTTGCTGAAGTTTAGCAGCCTTTTCCTGGATCGGAATGGGTTAGGGCCTGAACTTCTCTCTCATGAAATTCTTCTCCGTCAAGAAGGAAGATGTATTTGCTCTATTTCAGCTAATTCCAGAACATATGAGACCCTTGCCGCAGCTACTAAGCTGTTCAGCATTCGAGTGAGTGTAGACAGTCATACCCGTATCAACCAATCCATTCTTTTCTTATCCATTTTATTTTTTTATTTTAAGATTGTTGCTCCGGAGCCAGGCATAATAAACATAAATTAATAGCAGACTTTGATAGTGATTCAGAAGTAGGGAGATTATTAAGCGATACCGTAGCAGCAGCAGGCCTTGCCCTTTCGGTTGAGCGAGTAAATCTACCTAAGCGATAGCGATTCTTATCCCAGGCTAAACACAGGAACACAACCAAGAGCTTAACCTGAGATTTAGCGAGTTAAACCCGCTCCATAGCTTGCTGTCCCAAGAAACAGAGTTCCAATTCTAAT